AGATGTTTGGCGCCTAACGGACCTTTTGGGGGGTTTAAGATTATAATTCTAAATCCCTTTTGAATTAAGCTAAAATTGTGCAACTTAGACGATTCCTATCGCAATTCTAAAATATTATATCGAGATACTAAATCCATCCAATATATTTATTTTATATTAATTAATATAATAAGTAATACTCTCATCCTAACTATTTAGGATAGCACTAACAATCGTTTAGTCATTACTAAAGAAATATCCAAATTTTTAGTCATTCAAATTTAATATATATAGTTTATAATAATTTTTCCATTTATAAAAACGACTAAACCCAAATGACGTATTTTTGGAAATACTGTTATAAGTTCTATACATATACATTCTGATCAACAATTTTAAAATTAAAAGAAGACACCAAAGTAATTGCACTTTCCTTACTTTTTTGTGTTTTCGATGTAACTCTCATCAACTAGTATCGAATATTTAGATTTTTCTATAATTATAATATTTTAAAATATTATAATTATAGAAAAATCTTATTAAATTAAAGAATTTAATATTTGAAATAGACGAAACGAAATAAAAAAATTCTTTACTGTATCTGTGTATTCGTTATCCTTACGAAATCTCAGATAAACTGGAACGATCTGATAAGGGATATAATGAAATTCTTTAATTAGTTTTTCCCGGAATAAAAATTTTATTAATGGACCAATAAAAATGTTATTCGAAACGTCCCGTGATCTTCAACCAATTATGCGCTTCAATATAATTCCCAGGAGTAAGTGTTATAGCTTGTTTCCAATACTCGGCGGCTTGATCAAACCAAGCCTCTGCAATTTCAGAATCTCCCTGTCGGATGGCCTGCTCTCCCCGGTCGGAATAGGCGGGTCAATTCCTTCCCTTAGAACCGTACTTGAGACTTTCCTACCTCATACGGCTCCGCAGTCAATTCTTTTGGTGTCCTTTTTTTACCTATAAAAAGGAAAAAAAAAAGGAATGAGATTTCTCATAGATCTCTACCACTCTTCGAGAAAACCAAAAGAGGTTAATCAGATGAGTTTCAAACTTTCATTTTTTTTTTTATAATAAGTTTTTTTTAGTTTTATCCTTTCTCCCACCTGCAGAAGAATATAGTATAGGTATTTACTCCTATTGTTAGTATTTTCGGCAAGGTAACTATCTCGATTTCATATCGAAATTTATATAGAATCTTTGAGAAAGACTTTCCTTTCTAAAAAAAGTACTAAAGAAAAGACTTACTATCTTTGGGATCTGATCCTACACCGCCGCTCAATACCTTAGTGGATCAACTCTATTACAGAAGTTAATTACTCACTTTTATATATCTTATTATTCTTATATATAGGCATAAATAAGCAGCTCTTTTCTTAATGTATTGGCCCAAAACCTCGTTAATTGATCTTTACGGTGCTTCCTCTCTATCAATTAAAAATTTTTATTTTTATCCATAGACGACATTAAAAAAAGTATCCAGGCATATCTTATTTCGTCATATTTTCATTCCCATTTCTATGAAGTGTATTTCTTTCCTACAGCTCAAAAAATCGGCGTTTTAGACGATGCATATGTAGTGAGCCTATTTTTTTTAGTATTTACTAAAAAAGAGGGGGGTCTTCCTTTTTCCTTCTATAGTGGAGATAGTCGCACGTAATGACAGATCACTGCCATATTATTAAAAGCTTGGGGTAAGAATGGGTTTCGTTCTAGTGCCCGGAAATAATATTCTAAAGCTTTCGTATGTTCCCCATTACTTGTGTGAATAAGGCCTATATTATAGAGTATATAACTTCGATCGTAGGGGTCGATTTCTAGTCGCATAGCTTCATAATAATTCTGTAAAGCTTCCGCATAATTTCCTTCGGATTGAGCTGACATCCGTTACGGTCGTCATTCGATTCAAAGAATCTCCGTTCCAGAACCGTACGTGAAATTTTCATCTCATACGGCTCCTCCTTTAAATACGCATAATGAGCATCAAAAATACATAGAATAATAAACAGGGTTTAATCTCATTATGAACTGAATGGGGCTAGTGTTAAAAAAAAATATCTAGCCAACCTTCTTGCGCAAGAACTTGTACTAACATCAAATGCCTTGATACTAATATAGAAAAGATAACTCGAACAATTACTTTGTTCTCAACGCCTCCTAATTTCCAGGAAATATTCACTTCAACAGTCTTTGATGGTTATACGGGTATCCAAAGTACCAACGAGATGGATGTTTGTTATCCCAACCATTCTTGTTAGGCCCAATCCAGATAAGAAAAGGGAGTTAGTAAGTCATTTTAAACAAAGCTTTTGTGTTGTCGATTGCTAGGTGTAGTGCTTTTTCCCCTATGCCGCCTATTGGAACTTTATTACTAAGAAGTCGGACTGACCTGTAATACAGAACACACAGGTGTAACCTTCCGCTCAATACTAATACTCAAGTTGAGGCTTGAAGCATAGTATTTGAGGCTGCATCAATCGGGGATACACGACAGAAGGAATTGTTC